GAAGTACTACTAATTGAGTTGAGGAATCAAACTCTATTAATTGTTTTATAGATCGTTCTGCAAATCCTTTTTGACTTTTTAATTCAAATTCAAATATCTTCATTTCGACATTCCAGTGGATTCTAGTGGAATAAGGTATTATATGAGTGGAATAAGGTATTATATGAATAATACTCTTCCAATCAAAGAAATATTTCAATGATTCCCATCTTTGTATTTCGAAAGGAAAGGGGATACAGATGATACAAAATTTATTCCAACCTAATTATTTTCGATTCTATTTCAACAAATGGGCTCTTATCCGAATTATATATGGACAATGAGGAAGAACGGACCCCTTTTCTTTTTTATTTATTTTCCTTTTTTCAATTATTTTTCAAGGAGCAAGTCGTTCTGTTAAGTGTATACGCACTTTCTATGATAAACAAAATAGATATAGATATAGTGGTTGTCTAACAAAATACTATGCATAATAAGATCTTGTCTTGGGCGAGTCACATATTGCGTATTTATCGCTTGTTTTATTATTTTCGAAATTTGATTTATGCTTTATCGACTCATTTCATATCATATCATGGTTCAAGCGTTAAAAATCTGTGAGGTTTACTACTCCTTTTCTAAATCCGAAGAAGTTCCCATAGAACTCTTGTCAATGGCTCGATCAATTCCTTTTTCGGAATGCTAAAAAAAAGATTACGTTATTTTTTTAATATATGCCCATACCATTTTTCTTCATTGATTTGATTCTTGTGATGGATATTGGGATTCATATTGGAAATAATAATAAATCTAGGAATTAGAACCATAACCATAAGAGTAAGAGTTCCCTTTCGATTATTTCAGATTGATCGGAATAAATAAATGTAGCAAAGAAAAAGAAATAGAATTGGGTGCTATGTACATTCTACATATGGACATATATGAAGATAATATTGTAGATTGATCTATATTAAGCCTCTATCTTTTCTTTATTATAGAGTACAACTTTATACACTACAATAACACTAATAGATAGTATGGTAGAAAGAAATATACGAATATTTCTTTCTACCATACTATTGGATCTCATAGAATACTGCTAATTCTAGTCCACTCATTTCATTTAAGACAAGAAATTAGAATCCTTTTCATTTTTTTTTCTTCAATCATTGATAAAAACTCAGAAGTCAAGTTTTATTCAAAGTAATTAATTATTTTGACTGACAGTTTTTACGTAAATGATAAGTAGAAAAGCAGTAGGAACTAGAATAAACAGTGCAGTAGCAATAAATGCGAGAATATTTACTTCCATAATCTCATCGTTTTTTTACTTCGCAATAACTCGGGATTTAATCCCATAGAGATGATAAATCTTTCGCCTGTAAATTCAATGGATGAATTACCTCTCGATGCGATGATGTTGATCCTATTCAATATCATGAATAACAATATCTGAGCTATCAAATCAATTCATCGTCGAGAATTGAATAGTATAACATAGACAGATCTTTTATCCATACCGAATCCAAAATTGGATTCCTGATCCAATCAAGAATTCTTTTATTTCTCATTCTTTTCTGTTCTTTCTTTTCTATAACTTACCCTACATCTTCCTTGTACAATAATCTGATGAAGTATCATCAGACCACCTCCCCACTTCCATTAGTCATAAACCCAAACAAACAATAGAAGTGAAATGGAAAAAGAAAAGCGAGAGATGAATTGATGTATTTATTGGATCCGTCGGGACTGACGGGGCTCGAACCCGCAGCTTCCGCCTTGACAGGGCGGTGCTCTGACCAATTGAACTACAATCCCAGGGAAATAAGGGATATAGCAGAAAATTTGATTCTTTTTTATTCCTCCGTATCAGGTATTTCTGAAGGACAAGGGGGTTATCCCATCTCATGGTAGATTGGCGAATTATTGGGCCGAGCTGGATTTGAACCAGCGTAGACATATTGCCAACGAATTTACAGTCCGTCCCCATTAACCGCTCGGGCATCGACCCAGGAAGAATCCATTTTAGGCTTATTGGTAATCCATGATCAACTTCCTTTCGTAGTACCCTACCCCCAGGGGAAGTCGAATCCCCGCTGCCTCCTTGAAAGAGAGATGTCCTGAACCACTAGACGATGGGGGCATACTTGCCCGACCGCCCTCATACTATGATCATAGTATGAACAGTTTTTTGAAATTGTCAATATAATGAAATGATATGATTAGATCCGAGGGATCTTTCTGTTTTTCACGATTTCAGAGAATTTTTGGATTCGTCATTCATGAATCATTCATTCTAATCGCTATTCTTTATATAAATCTATTATAGTTATAGAATATAAATCTATTATAGTTATAGAAATCGATATTCTATTAAATACAAATAATACAACAGATAGCATTCGTTCGGGTAGTGATTTGTCCTTCAGAAAAGAGAAAAGGGGATTAAATTCCGTTTCTTCCGCTTTTGTTCATTGATTCGGTCATTGTTAAAATGAGATATGCCTATCTCTATCTTACA